CAATGTAATCTTTTCCTTCCTTTTTTTTTTTATTGTCCGAATATTCAGTTAAGACCATTCCAATGCTCCCTTTCGCCATGCATAAACTGAACCAACAATTGGGATAAGCACGAAAATTAAAGCTTCGATAAATACAGATACACCCAATACATCGAAACTCATTGCCCATGGATAAAGAAATACCGTTTCAACATCAAAAACAACAAAAACTAGAGCAAACATGTAATAGCGGATTCGGAATTGTAACCAAGCGTCCCCCATGGGTTCTATACCCGATTCATAACTGGAGAGCTTCTCTGGTCCTTCTCTAACCGGGGCTAAAACTCCTGAAATTACAAATGCCAAAATAGGAATAACGCTTGATATTATTAGAAATGCCCAGAAAATATCATATTCGTGAAGCAGAAACATAAATGTACTCCTAATTAATGTGGAATATGCTGAATTATTCGATTCGAGTTGTATTGTCAATTCTTGATTTTCCTAGGTGAAATTAGAATGGATTTTGATCAACTCAAAGTGCATAGTTTAGAGTTTGGTTGCGGTATGGCATGGCTTGTTTAAGGATTCATCCAACAGAATCCTGATTACGTTTTTGATTTCGATTCTCTTTAGATATGGTGTAGACCTAAGGCATTTTTCCACAAACAAAACTCTCTCACCTTACTTTATCTCGATTTATTTATTCTCTATAATAAAATTGCTCTATCCTTTACTCTTTAAACTCTATCCTTTACTCTTTAAATTGGAATTTTAAAATAATAACTAAAAAAGGAATTTCATTAAATACTAAACATGTATAAACTAATACAACCTAAACCTAACCTAATAGAATATTCTATTACTAATCTAATTAATCTAATCAATAGTAATACTATAACTAGGTTTCATAACTATGAAACATAATACTATGTTTTTTTTATTCTATATTTATTTTATATTTAGAAAGTCGAATTAGAAAGTCGAAAAGAAACTTTCTATTTATTAGTTCTATTTATTAGTTAGTTTAAATAACTATGTATTTAGTATTTTTTAGAAATTCTATGTATTTGTATAATACATATGGATTTCTATAATACATATAGAATGAAAATAATATAATTAAATAATGAAAAATAGCAAAATAGTTCGATCCATTAGATTATATTTACGTATTCCTAAATGAATATTTTGCTATTTTCTTTCTTTTCTTGTCCTAGTTTTCTTGTCCTAGATTTAACACATACCGAACTGATTAGATCCATTGGAATGAATTCTTGTTTTTTGTCCCTATTTATTTACATAGGCATGTGGTAATGTTTTCATTTCATAGAAATGAACCAACCGTCCAGCCCAGTCTATAAACAAGTACTAATGAGGAAATGAAAACTATACTAAACTAAAATGGAATGTCTATACACAAATCGAAAAATAGAATGTATTAGGGCTATACGGACTCGAACCGTAGACCTTCTCGGTAAAACAGATCAAACTGATTATTATCAAAATGATTCGAACTGTTTCAAAGACCCAACATGCATTTTGTTGCATTGGGCTCTTTCATCAACTGATGTAAAGATCAGTTAGTCCACCATATTTTTTCTTTACAGGAAGATAATGAGATGGTTCCATGTGCTCTGATTCATTATTTGAATTCGGATCTAGGAGCAATACCAAAGTGTTTCAAAGAAGGGTTACCTTGACTTAGGTCTGCCTTAGGCCTTGATCAACCTAAAGTCTCTATCGTTCCGCTACAAGAGTCAAATATGAGACTTCATACACCTTAAAGTTCATAGGACGAAAAGAGGTTTTTTTGAGGCCCTTATACTCATTATGCCTAGCATTGAATGCACTGGGTATTTACCTTATCAACTATCAAATCAATGACAGGTTCTATTTGATTTGGCACCTAAATTCGCACCAGAATCGGACCGAACCCACCTAATGTCAGGCTATTGTTCTCTCGAATCTATAGAGTAAGACATTGATTTTTCAATAAGATCAATTATGTTCCTTGCATAATAAACTCCCTTGAAAAGCATTGGCGCACGTGTAAACGAGTTGCTCTACCAACTGAGCTATAGCCCTTGTTATAGACATCTTAACATATAGATAATTTCTTGTCAAGATGGATATTCTCCAATTCCACACGATAGCTCTCTGATCTGTTAACAGTAAACAGATTGGTATTGCTTAGAAAGAATATTCTATCTATAATCATCGAAGTGATAGATCTTCTTTTGTGGTGATAAATTACCTACTTAACTCAGTGGTTAGAGTATTGCTTTCATACGGCGGGAGTCATTGGTTCAAATCCAATAGTAGGTAGAACTTATTAGATACCGAAGTCAATGCAATGGTATCTAATAAGTTTTTCTACCCATCTTATTTTTTCGTTGTATCAGATTAGACTTGATTGTCTTCAATTGGCAGAATCAAAATGTGGTGTATAATAAAGAACTTCTAAAAAACTTCTTTTTCTTTTTTTGATGTATTGATTGATGTATTGACTTGACTAGTAGGAAATAACATTGACAGCCTCTACTCGTGTCCTAGCCCGTCTGAGAGCTAAATTTGCTTCAATCACTTGTCGTTTACCCTCAGCTTTACTCAAGTTAGCTTCAGCTATTTCAAGAGCTTGTTGAGCTTCTTGCGGATCAATGTCAGTACTCATCTCCGCATCATTTCCTAAAATGGTGATCTCATTATTACCTATTCTAGCAAAACCACCCATCAGAGCCACCGTTAACCATTGGTCGTCGAGGCGTATTCGCAAAAGACCGATATCTACAGCGGTGGCAATAGGGGCGTGGTTTGGTAATACACCAATTTGCCCACTATTAGTAGATAAAATGATTTCTTTCACTTTAGAATCCCAAATAATTCGATTAGGAGTCAGTACACAAAGATTTAAGGTCATTTCTTCAATTTGCTCTCCACTTCTAAGTTCATAGCTTTCGCGGTAGCTTCATCGATGTTACCCACCAAATAAAAGGCCTGTTCGGGCAGACTGTCTAATTCTCCGGAAAGTATCAGTTGAAACCCCCTAATTGTTTCCGCAAGACCAACATATTTTCCTGGAGAACCAGTAAATACTTCTGCCACGAAGAAGGGTTGTGATAAGAAACGCTCAATTTTTCGTGCTCTTGCTACAGTTAAACGATCCTCCTCGGATAATTCATCCAACCCAAGAATAGCTATAATGTCCTGAAGTTCTTTGTAACGTTGTAAAGTTTCTTTAACTCTTTGCGCAGTTTCATAATGTTCCTCACCAACGATCCGAGGTTGTAACATAGTTGACGTTGAATCTAAAGGATCCACTGCTGGATAAATGCCTTTGGCAGCTAATCCTCTTGATAGTACGGTAGTAGCATCCAAATGGGCAAATGTCGTGGCAGGAGCAGGGTCAGTCAAATCGTCCGCAGGTACATAAACTGCTTGGATCGAAGTTATAGATCCCTCTTTGGTAGAAGTAATTCTTTCTTGCAAAGAACCCATTTCTGTACTAAGGGTGGGTTGATAACCCACTGCAGAAGGCATTCTCCCTAATAAGGCAGATACTTCTGATCCGGCTTGTACGAAACGAAAGATATTGTCGATGAATAGAAGCACATCTTGTTCATTAACATCCCGGAAATATTCTGCCATAGTTAGCGCAGTCAAACCAACTCTCATACGAGCTCCCGGCGGTTCATTCATTTGACCGTAGACTAGAGCTACTTTTGATTCTGCAAGATTTTTTTCATTAATCACTCCGGATTCTTTCATTTCCATGTAAAGATCATTTCCTTCACGAGTACGTTCCCCTACTCCGCCAAATACGGATACGCCTCCATGAGCTTTGGCAATATTATTGATCAATTCCATGATGAGTACTGTTTTACCTACTCCAGCTCCCCCAAATAGTCCGATTTTTCCTCCACGGCGATAAGGAGCTAAAAGATCTACCACTTTAATACCTGTTTCAAAGATTGATAATTTCGTATCTAACTGTATAAAAGCGGGCGCAGATCTATGAATAGGAGATGTTGTGCGAGTATCTACAGGACCTAAATTATCAACAGGCTCCCCAAGAACGTTGAAAATTCGTCCGAGAGTAGTTCCGCCGACTGGCACACTTAGAGGAGCTCCCGTGTCAATCACTTCCATTCCTCTCATCAGACCATCTGTAGCACTCATAGCTACAGCTCTAACTCGATTATTTCCTAATAATTGTTGTACCTCACAAGTCACATTAATTTGCTGACCGAGAGTATCTCGACCCTTAACTACCAAAGCGTTATAAATATTAGGCATCTTGCCCGGGGGAAAAACGGCATCCAGTACTGGGCCAATAATTTGAGCGATACGCCCTAGGTTTTTTTCTTCAAGTGTGGAACCCCCAGGACTAGAAGTAGTAGGATTGATTCTCATAATTATAATAAAGTAAAATATGTCGAAATTTTATTTTGAATAGTGCCACAAATCGAAAATAAATGTCCGATAGCAAGTTGATCAGTTAATTCAATAAGAGATAAATGGGAGATAGAACTCTATTTAGTTGGTACCACCCAACCGAATCCGATTCAATCATTTACTCATTCAATGAGTCAATTTTCAAGTTCATCCAATCTTTTTTTTTAGAAAAAAATTATTTTCGTAGATGAAATCCGGAGTAAATGTGTTTTATTTTTCTATCATTATAGAAAAAAGATCCATATTAAATTATATTACCTATGGAATTCGAACCCAAACTCGATTTATGATTTATTATTTCGATCTCATTGTCCATTGTTCTTTATTTTTTCTTTTCATATGGATTTCCATCTTTACATCCTTTCATGGATGAATTATGTCTATTTTCACATCTAGGATTTACATATACAACATATATTACTGTCAAGAGGGAATTTTCCTCAGTATTTAGATATTGAGATTCAAAATAAGAAATAGATTCAAATCAAAATAAGAGGGGGATCAATTCAATTCTCAACTTGCAAAACAAGGATTAGGATTGGATTGGGTTGCGCTATATATATCAA